CAATCCTCAAAGTTTATCGGTTTTCAATGGCAAAGACCACAGGTTTAGACTCCAAGGTTCATGTTTTTGGAAAATCATTCCTCATTCCAGGTACGAATGAAGAGTTCTTACTCCGAGATAGAGTTTTTGATTGCGGATAAGTTATCATATAGATTGAATTGTAGCAAGGTAAGTTAAATGGTCATGGTTCCCTTTTTTAAGCTTTTTAGCTCATCAGCTTGACATTTTTGGTGAAAAAGAGTTTCAAGGGTGGGTGGTCCATATCTGACGCGAGAAAGAGAAGAGAGTCCCAGAACCTGTGCACTAGCACTCGGCGATAGCCTTGCCTTGAGGCAAGATAAGACAAACTGATCGCGCTTCAGCCACTCTGCATATTTTAGATTAAAAACAGGTTTTCCATCTCCTCTTCTCTCCCTTTTTTTCTTTGCTGCTTGTGAAGGAATCGATTAGCTCTCGTAATATAACGAAGTTCACTCGTTAGACCTCCCACCAATAGTTCAGTCGTAAGGTCTCCATAGGAGTGAAATAGAATCAATACCCGGAAATCTCCGAGAATAAGAGGAGCGTAGCGGCCAGGGATTACATGGGAAAAAGAGACTTTGCGCAAGAAAGAATATATTAGTATCGGAATCAGCACAAGGAAAGTCTGATTTTTCCCCAGGAGTGCCAAGGAAGACCTTAGGCCAATGTCTAAATTTCAGAGTGACTCATATACCGGAAGCGGATCAGGTAGAGAAGGCGAGGTAAAGGCATCATTAGACAAAGAAATGTTTTGTTAAGGAATACAGAATGTTAGCAAGGAGCGTAGCCTTTTTCCTCAAAAATTCCATAGGAGTTAGAGGAGGAGCAAGACTTCCCAGGTCCATGGTACCGCAATTTGCCTCTTTCGTCGACTCTTGTGAATGGTACTAATCCTCTTTCTGGTCCTACGGCAAAGAATCTTTATAGCCCTCTCTCCGACCCGGAAATAAGGCATAAGCAAAGGAAAGAGTCAACTGCACCCTATACCCCAAACGTATATGAGAATATCTAGGCCAACCTTTAGTATAGTAAAGGTTTCGAAATCCCAAGTCAGCAAGAAGGAAGAAGTAAACAATGGAAGCTGCTCGTACCAAGAAATGCCGCATTTGTTTTAAGGTAGTAAAAAGGGGTTTAAGACCATGGTATTTATCGTCAACCGCTAAAGCCCTCGGTTTCTTCCATGCCACTTGTGTCTTTGCTCTTGCCCAAAAGCTAGGAGCGAGTGCGAAGATGCTACGCATCAATCGGTGCGACTACTCTTCTAAAGCTATAGCTTGAGGTCAAAATCTTTGTATACAACTCCGAGAGAGGGGGTGATTTAGATTTCCATAGTGAGCCTGCCCCGCGGATGTATTGGAAATGATATCTTGGGACGGATGTAAAGCTAAACAAGCAGAGTGAAAGAGAGGTAGAAAAAGAAGGCCACGTGTTGAGGGAAGGGTTATAGTCTTAGACATAGCGCTCATCGGCTTAGGGGACAGAACCCGCTCCTCGAGAAAGCATGAAGCTTGATGGCTGAACAAATAGTCATCTTTCTAATCTATAAATCGCATGTCGGAAGCGCACCCACCAGTCTTCTTATTCTTCTTGAAAGCAGACCACTTATAGCTAAAGGAGTGGAAACCCAACTCGATGGCCAGCTTGAGTTAAGAGGTAGAACCAACAGTTCGTCTCGTTCAACATGGGAAGCCCCTCACGAGGATTGAATCATGAAGATTCGAATTGGGACGAGGGGTAGTGGTCTTGTTTCGACGAAAAGGGAGAGAAAATACGTCACATGAGCAAGTTGAGACCACTTGTCAACGGCTGAAAAAGAACCTTTGGTTAGCCAGCTTTACCTACGGAAAATAGGAAAAATCTTCTGTTCAGAGCAGCTCTCTCTATTAAAATGAAAGCCGGAATCCGAAATAACCTTAAATTAAAGAGAGGGAAGCGAGAAGACCTTGAACCACACAAGATCCCCCTCCTTCGAGGAGCGAATGGCCCAATCACTGATAGTTTTTTTTTGTTGCAGCCTCATTTTGATGCGACTGCCTCGGAACTGGAACAATATAATATAAAGAAGAATGACCCGGTGCTTGAAACATCGATACGCTTTTTAGACTGCTGAGACATACTTCTCTTCTGGTCTGCCTCCCGACTGAAGAAGGAGGTTCAACCGGACGAATCACGCAATAGGCCTTCTCCTTTCTTAGTGAATGGAAGCAGCTTAGAACACGGCCGAAGAGAAGGTCGAGAGTAGAAGTACGCCCCGAAACAGAGGAAATCGTTGCAGACCAAGTCCCGAGAGGAACCAATACGCTCAAAAACCACTGAATTTAGGCTTCAAGGGTGGACACAGGTTCCGCAAAGGAATCGAATGTAGTTCATTCAAGGCTCAAGACAGAATTAGTGGGAAGCGCATCCATTTCTATTGAAGCGCACCCATCTCTATACATCAACGGGTTTGGTGCAAAGATTCTCTCATTATGTAGTACCAGGATCGTCATCTGTCTCAGTGCCACCGAACTCGCACTTTATCAAAGAGATTTTCAACGAAAGACCAGATTGGGTTGGCGTTCAGCGACGAGTATCCCCCATATCTCTTAGCGGAGTGAAAGCAGCTTGGAACACAACCGAGGACAAGGAGATCCTAATACTATCCCGGAAAGTCTTAGCGTCAGTTTTGGTACCGCCAGGGTTCTTGTTATTTCAATACCGTCATCGTAGCGAGAGGAATAATAGAAGAAAGCTCCATCGATCTCGTTTTTAATGCGACCCATGGATCAGAAAATACCTAAGAAGAGCGATTCCGTGGGCCTACTTTCCTTTCCGAGTAACTGACAGTCACAAGACTTGGAAACGACCAAAAGAAGAAAGGGGAAATTCCTATTCGTCCATCAATAAGAGGAACGTGAGGCTATCGGTCCACTAATCATATGGAATTTCATCCCAAGCCAGCAACTGAGAAAACAGCAGATCTTGGTGCTACTGTCGCAAACCCAGAACATTTAAAGCTGGGTGGCGGTGATAAAGAGGGGTCATGCATTTACAGAATTCCTCATTGGTCTCGCAGCTCTACCACCGATGGAATATGACCAAAAACCACTGGGAATTTCACTTCAAAGGTGGGTTCCCTGAAGGGATATTGAATGCCATACATTTTTTGTTATCTCTGCAACTCTTACTGCCGCTGCAACAGAATTTAGTTGAAAGCTAACCGTCCCAATCAACTCGATCCACGCTTTCTTTTGAGTCAACTCGACAACACATTCCTCGGCCTGATCTGAAATCTTAGGGTGCTATCAGAGGCGGAATGCCCTTAAATTACTAGAAATCCGGAAAATGGCACTAGAGCTCCACCTTTTTGTCTTTCTGATCGACCTGAAGCGTGGGCATCGTCCTTTGCCATAAGCGATTCTCGAAGATTATCACATTCGATTCAAGGAGATGAAGACTGTGCCTTCGACCGCTGAGAAGTGGATTCAAACTACGGATACGCAGCCCTACTAATAGCTAATAGAAGGGGCGGAGACCAGCAACTTTTTTAACAGCACACAAGCTATATCTTCACGTCCATGAGAACCAACGACAAAAGTGAGAAACAATTCATCCCGGGATCCCGTCATGTTTGAAGCTCTGAAATTACCTTTAGCCTCTCCCCGGTTCTATGTACCAGCCCCCTCGAATCAGAGAAGGAACCGAGAGACGCAGGAATCAAAGTCAAATTCACACTCATACGAATTTCAGGGAAAACCATCCCAACAAGATGCTCAGTCTCACCTGCTATTGCTGGATCAATCAGCCCCGGTTGATACCTTGGCAATGGGCAATGCCCCTTCTCGACCAACCTAACTAAGCAAGATGACATACCAGGTCTCCTCTGAAGAAGTTCATTCTCCTCGAATCAACACATCGGCATGCATCTCCGAGAATCGACACATTTTACGAGAATCAACACATTGGAAGTCTTGCGGGGAAGTGACACAACATCAACATCTGTAATAGAGGGGTATAGCGTTGAAGCTACCTATCGATGAAAGGCAGGAAAGAGCCATCGCAGTTACTTTAACTCGGGAACAACTCGTATTCCTATTCTTCTCTCCAGCATACCATTTATAGTCTATCTATTGGAAAACTCATTCTCTTGACAGCAACGCCCGGGCAGACCTGTTAAGCTGTTACCCGGACGACAGAACTATGTATGCTCTGTATTATCGGAAAACCATTCCATCCTTCTAGCAGGAATAAGAGTGGATCCTACATCCATTCAAAAAGGCACTAAGACATCCAATCGAAGAAAGTGGAAGTCATGAAGGAGAGGAAGCGGAAGCTAATAACAAAAGGAAGAGAAGAAGCGAAAACTCCTATCCGATCAATGAAAGGAATGACTAAATGCCAAAGGCACTGAAGTGAAGGTTCAACGGAATCAAGAAATGGTTCTGACCTTTATCCCCAAACCCACAATGATTGATTCTGGAAAAAAAGCTTCGACTAATACAGAAAAAGGTAATTCAAAAAATGCTTAACTCATGCCGATTCCACAAGTGTATTTCACTCAATTGCCTTACTGACTATTACTGACATAGGGCCGTCTATTAGTGAAATAGTACTGGAAATCGCTAGAAAGAAAGTACGAACTGAAAAGTCACATCATCTGAAGCAGCAGCCTCGATTTGAGACCTAATTTGATACGGGATTGGCGACTGGAATTGAACAAACTACTTTGACTGTTTACGAGAGGAATCCTTAATCCCCCCTGAAACCAGGGAGACTCATTCTAATACTGGAGTTCAAGCTCCTACTTCGAAGTAAGCCTATTGGTTGTTTCGAAGCTTAGTAGCTAAAGCGTACTTGCTTGTGCGTCTTGCTTACTTGCGTGTGAAAGGGGGTACGCGGATTTGGGCTGCTAAGTGGAACCAGACCATTCCACTTGCCATTTGCACTCTCCTAGGGTGCGATCGTAGGGAGCTTGCTTTGAATCAGCAAATCCTGGTTTTTCTCATTCGGGACTAAAAGGAGGCGACTACTCTTTGACTCTGGTTTCTGAGTCACAGTTGCTAACGGGCAAATGCGTGTGTACTAGTGTAGTGCTTGTGCTTGCTCATTAGAGGATGCCCCGGTAGTCAGTAGGGGGCCAATAACTTGAGTTAGAAGTAGGAGACGATCAAAGTTATCTTATTTATATAGGCTATTTGCGCTTAACGAGTTAGAAGATGTTGCCAATGACCGGGTATCGAGAAGAGTTGGATGCGAACCCCTCCCATGAGAAAGGAGCCTAGCAGCCCCGATACGCCGAGACCTCTTATTCCGGTCCTTAGGCTAACTACAACTAGTTAGGAATTGCGTAAGAGAAGAGACGTCGTAAGTAACAATAGCGCAAAAGCAGGCGGTGGAGATCCGCAAACAAAGGTAACCCTCTTACTAACCAACAAAGATGTGTTCTATCGCTGTAGGGAAAGTCAAATCCCTTGTTGATACCAATAGTAATAAAGTATGCAAGCAGTATGGCAGTAACTCTTTAAACATATTTTTTTTTAGTTATTTTTTTGTATGTACGAGCGTCCGCCTCCCCCACTCCTGGACTCCCCGCGTTAGCGCCTAAGCAAGGTTCTACGAGGGCTTCCCGCCTGCTCTGATTCAGCACCCCTAGGGGTTAAAGGGGGTATTGAAATCTGTCTGTGTTAAGCATATTTTGATATCCGCTTTGAACCTAGTATCTTAGTCTCCAGCCTGTCCCTGTCGGGCTACGGAATGTAAGTTTTTCTAGGGAGAAAGTAAATGATCTGTCTCCTCCGCTTACCTTTTCACTCTCACTCTTAACAGTGATTTAGTGTATGAGTGAAGTTCCCTTCTGAAACTAATACGCTGTTTCTTTAAGCTTCCAACTGCTACTTCGGAGGGTCTCGCGCTGCAATAAGACAATTCGACGATCTGCGAATAGTCTTATTTTCTATTTTAAGAGTATGTATTTTATAAAGGAAAAGCTAATACATCTCTTTTTCCGCTTTGTCTTAACCTTATGTAAGACTAAGCATACTTGAACTCCTCCCTTATAGTAGGAATTCCGACAAGAGATGCGGATTATGTAGCAAATGTCGCTAATTCGTAAGACATTGAGTTGGATACGAATTTGTCTATTTCCTCTTAATGTTTCAAGCCTTTTTAGCTGTTCCTGGACTTTAGCTGGGTTTACCCAGTGGATTTGGAAAGAAAGGTTGTTGGCAAAAGCCTGGGCGAGGCATATTCATATGTCGAAGAAGGGGGAAGTGTCTCCATTTACGCTCATAGAACCCGGAAAAAAGAATATACCGTCGTTTAAGGACCAAGGATGCGATGTGAGAAGCGTAGGTCGGAGTAGCAGGAGTATGCGACAAGCAGTTGCATGTTCGATGTGGGAGATCTTCTGTAACGAGATGAATTAGAACACTTGGAATCCTCGCGGATATAGCGTGTGTGCCACGAGTGCTCTGTCTTCGAAAAGGCAGAATGCTGTTATAGAATCCGCTATTTCGGAATAGAATACGCTGTGTGTCCTAACCAGATGCCGTGGGGCGATTAAGGGGTGCTTTATCTAAACTAGGGAGGTTGGCTAACTTTCCTACTCTAATAGCATCTCTGAACGGCGGGTACCCTCAACCGCCGTAACGAAGGAATGAATCTATTAAGTGGGAAAGAGCCCTCGTAAGGCCTCATTCATCTCTTACCCGGAAAAGGCCTCTCTCATCCCTTGCAGCTAACTAATGGCAGCCCCTTTCTTTGCTCCTGCTTACCGTATTATTACTCTTCAACTAGAGGATTGGTTAGACCGATTGGACAGCTTTCAAAGACAGCTCTATTTGACCTGACCTACTTCGAATCTCCCCTCTCTATGGGCATCCTTAGATGAATAGGCATCTTGAGAAGAAATTATCTACATAATATAGGTGCCTTGATCTAAACACTAAGAAAGTTGAGTACATATGAGTGAGACTAAGTAAGGAGACTATTATGTTCTTACGAGTCAGTTTCCAAAGTCAAAGTCTCATTTTAATTGTGATATTCAATGTGCATTCAAAAGGTCTTGTGCCTGCGCTATCAAGTCAGGTGCTATAGGCAATGCCTCTCAAATGTAGGCCTTTGTACCGCGCACTCACATAGCTAAGGTGAAGAGCGGAACCCGTTTGTATCCCCCGTGGCAGTATGAACAGCTGTCCCTTCTCGTCATTCTATCCGTGGCCGTTCATGTAAGTTTCACCCTTTTTCAGAAGTATGTTCTAGGTCTTTTCCCAGGAAAGGCATATACTACTGATAGTGATCTCTGCATTCTCCGATGCGCCCATAATTTTTGTAGGTTGAATATATGTTTCTATGATTATAGCTCTCCCCTCGCTAGGTCCTGGATCGCCTTCTCCTATGAGCTTTTCTAATCCCGTTGATCTCGAGATGGCTAAGTCCGATTCACCTTGTACTGAAGGGGCGAGTGGGAGGAGTGAGATTCAAAAAGAAATCAGAAATATGGTAACCACAGAGGGAGAGAGAGGACTCGGAGGACGCACGACGCACCAGGAAAAGCTTCGGATGTCTCTAGTCAACGTGAAGCTGGGCGTACAAAAACAAGTAAATAAAGGCAAAACACCTAGAAAACCGAAGACCCCAAAAAAAAGGGGAATTTGATCAAACAAAGTATGTGCAGTATGTGATCGGAGGAGAAATACTCCTAGTAATCTTCAACAACAAGGACAAACACAAGGTACAGAGACAGAGAGAGAGGCGCGACAGCCGCAAGGCACTTTTGCTTTGATTTGATTGTTTCGGGAGATGGGCTTGCGTATTAGTTGGGTTTGCTTCTACCGAGGCAATGTTCAGGAAATTAGGTTTCTCTAAAAGAGCAACCGGCTTAACCGGCTGAGCACGAGGTCCCACATTGTCTCCATCAGCGGCTAGGAAAAAGTCTTTGACTCTTCTTGCTCCAACTTCTCTTGCCAAACGAAGGCTAGTGATGAGGGCTTCGTACTCAGCCTCATTATTTTTTTCCTGAAATCCGAACCTTAATGCATACTTCTTCCTCTTTCCCTTCTTCTCAAGCTCTTACTCTTACTGGCGCAGATAAAGTTTACGGCCAGACGACTTAAACACAGCGCTCTGATCTCCGACCTCCAAGGACCCAAGCCAAGCAAAGGATTGACTTCGCTAAAGAGTGAATGTGACCACTTCGAGCTGATGTCACACTCGAGTACTTCGTACCGATCCCATCTAGGTGTGTTGATTGATAGGGGCAAAGGATGAAAACGGAAAGGGACAGCATACAGTAAATTTCCTGTAGGAAATCCAATCATTAGAACACCACCTTAGGAAGACTATGGTATAGGGGAGTTCTTCCGGTTGAACTACAATAAGACTATGGGAAAGAGAAGCATTCCTACCGAACAAAGAAAATGAGACCATGTGAGATCATTCAATCAAGTTTTAGCCGGGGCAAAAAAATGGCATTTTTTCCGGGTCTCTTTCCGAACTTGGTACTACTCTGTCTTACCTTGTTCTTGAGTTTCCACGGCTCTTTCCCATCGAAGTCCTTGTTGGGCAGGTGCTATTCGGGCGGATTCAACTTCGAGCTAGGCTTTGCTGACTTGAAGGTTCAGATGGAAGTAGTAAGCTGACAAGCAGAGCTCTACTGAACCTACTTTATAAATGCAATCGCCGGATGATTTCCCATCTCCTGACAAATATCCTAAGTGAGGTGGACTTTATCCATACCGTACTGGCAGGTACGATGAGCTTTCTTAAGAATACCAATTCTTTCGGACCGAAGCGCGCGATATGGCTTTTTGGGGCTTTTGGCGATGCCGAGATAACTAACTACCCCTCCTCCCAATGGGCATAGGGGTTACGTCATGTACGAAACTTTCTTTATAGTATACCACTTCTGGCTCGTCATGCTGCATCTCTTCCGAGACCAGGACCTTTTATCACGACTTTCGCCTCTAGCGTACCCTGCTTCCACTATTGTACGAATAGCATTTCCTGCTAAGGTTTGAGCAGCAAACGGGGTGTCAAAAATCTCTTATTCTCTTTTTCCTTTGAATTCAAAACTGCGTAGGATCAAGAAACCCCCGGCAAGAGTAGGCCAAACAAGCAAAGGAATGAGCGCCTCGCCTTTACTCTAATAAGGGCGTTAGCGCAGTGCGAGTTACGTTCGATGTGGTGTCCTGTAGACTTTGGTCTCGATCAACTCAGTGCTTAGATAAGATTTTCAATCTACTGTAGAGGGCTATGGCTGAAACATGGTTCTGGCTAGAGCACTTTGGGTTTTATCGCTCCTCTCTCGAATCCTCTGTATTGGTGTAGTCTATAAGACTGTATGCGCACCTGAGCGAAAACTTGTAAAGTTAGAGTGAGTAGGTTAAGGTGTGTCCAAAGGCAACCTGTCCGGTTGGGAAAGCGATATGGACAGGTCAACCCTGGTCGATGTCCCGTGTTAACGGTAGCATCGATATCTCGGGTTAGTCACCGAGACGCCCCCCCATGGTGGAACAAGTTCCCCATAATTTAGGAGAGTTGTTGTCGACATTGGCTTAGCGCAATAGTCTTTGATCTGGGATACGGACTTCGGAGGGGAGTCACTTCCGAGTCGCCCAGCTGGCAACATGGGTCAGGCTGTGAATGTATAAAAAAAACACCATGACTCACTAGTTCTTTCAAATATTACTGCGCTCAGTGTCGACTTCATGGCGTGGGATCTTTGAAGGTCCCAAGACCATTATCGCGGTCTTAAATGAGGCCACGCTTTTGGTCTTCGACGATTACACCAAGGAGAGATGCATCGCTGCATTCCTTCTAGCCAAGAAGGTATACTGGTTAAGGAGGAAATAAGTCTTTTTATTAAAGGCTCTTTATCTAAAGCAGTGTGCCTTTGCGCTGCAGAAAGCTTATGCAGGAGATCCAGCAACCAGAAGACTCCCTTTTCCAGGATCTCTCACCCGTTCAGGATACCCAACGATTATTCCATCCTTCCATAGAAGAATGAGATATTAAAAGGATGAGAAGGCGGATCAATTAGTCCAGTTGTACTTGTCATGGTTTTCATTGGCGAAGGTCATTCAGTTGGCTAAGCCCTTGCCCTTTGACAGCATAGTGCAATTGCCAAAGGACATTGATTCCGTTATGAGCTTCTGCTCAGAGTTTCAAGATTTTTGACGAGGTCTCATTAATCGTTATTGACCTTTTTTCTCCCAGATTCCTATCGTTCAAGGAATATCTTGGGAGCCAACCTGGAAGACAGTGCCTAATGTAAGGATCCCTAAGGATGCGTTGTATCCTAAGTCTCATTCGAAACCGATTAAGTCAGCTTTCTTAGCTCTAACTTATGAGCTTGCTGCTTATGGATCAATGCTGAGATTAGACCATGCACAGGAAGCCTTCTTTTCGTCGGCAGTGCTGTGGAGGGAGAGGGTACGTTTTGCCCTTGACCCGACTAACACTAAGACGGCCAATAAAGATCTTGATTGCTTTGAGCGTTGGGTAGGTCCAAAACTGCCCACGTTTGAACAGTTTGAATATCAGGGCGAGTAAGTTGGGTATGGTGATTGAGGGAGCGAGAAAGAGACGAATCTTTGCTATTGGAAATGAAATTAAGCAAAGACTCTTATATCCCTACCATAAGTAGTTGATGAGTGTTTTAGCTCGGATCCCTATGGATGGGACCTTTGATCAAGTTGCGCCCTTAGATCGGCTGACTGGTTTTAAGGAAGGGTTTAGCTTTGACCTTAAGAGTGCCACTGGGCCGCTCCCGGTTCTAAATTCTCTAATTGCGCTGCCCAGTTACCTCTTAAACTCACGCCCAGCCTCTGCGCTCGCACCCGCAACCGCGCTCGTTCCATGATGCCAACTTCCGGATGTTCGAGAAGGTAACAAGAAATCAAGAACTCGAGGTTTGGTTTCCTCGCTTACCTAAAGCAGGAAAAGTGAAAGATGTGCCGAAGATCCGCCTATTGACTAATGAAATTATAGGTGCCTATCCCTCTCTAGCTGTTTGGAAGTCAAAGACTAAGAATTCTCTGAATTCGAAGAACGAACACGGTGGTACCATGGCAGGCGAGGGAGATCCATAAATGAAAGACGAGAGCAAGGCTCTCTCCTCAGAGGTTTTTTCTCGCTACCTGCTTTTACGCTGGGATCGGTACTACCGTGGGCAAGAGAGATGAGACCGAAGGTGTAGTTCTCCACCATAAAGAAAAGCAGGAGGAAGACGGGCTATTCCACTCGCAAGAGTTTTCTTCAGCAACCAGTTTTGGGCCGGGTTGGACTTCTCACCTGTAAAGATCGTAATAAGGGCTTTTTATTCGTTACCTGCGGTTTTGACTGCCAAGAGGAATCGATTCCCACTGTCTTCGTACTCTACACGAAGCTAGCTGACGGAGCGTTGTGAATTCTCCAAGTTCACCAATTCGATAATGACAGAAAGAATGGGAACTTACAGATCCCTACTTCTTTGAAAAGCCAGCAAGCAAATCGTTAGCCGAGCTCCCGGTGTACTGACAAAGAAGCTAAGACCATGGGGCTGAGACTGAACCACTATGTTACGTGCGGAACTCACCCAAAGAGAACAACCGCGGGAGGAAAGCGGTACCAATTTATAGGGTCACCCAACCTACTTCCTGCCGTGGACTGACACCAAACATTCGAAAACATGCACCAGCCCATTGACCAGGCAAATGGCTAGTCATTAGCCCTGCCAGCTCATCATTGGTACAAAGAACACGAACGAATCTCCCTCAAAAGAAAAGGATAAGAGAAATAGCAAGTCGAAGGATTGGACTCCTTCTAAACGTTACCAGAGGTAGCTAGCTATCTGAATCGCTACTATCTATGATATCCCACTGCAGCTCTCTCGCACGTCGGTCCACCACATTTGCCTAACCGCTTCCTCGTGGGACGAGTCAATCAACCATGTAGTTCCTTTTCTGTCTTTCGACTAGCCAAAGAGGTCTGAGTCAACTAATCCACCAAGATGAGGAGCTTTCTTTCGCTACCTTGAGCTGCCGCTACTAACAACACGACTACTTTTACCGCTACTTATGATTGCCACTTCCACTTCTCACTAAGGTAACCGGTGCCTCTATCTCCTCACTCTTCATCCGCCTCGACCACTTCCAACAGAGGCTGGAATTCCCTCTATGAAATTGGCATTTCACTCTTCCTATGGTACCCCCCGCCGGACCGTGTCCCATCCTTTAATTAATGAGCCTCTTTTTAGTTCCTATTTCACCTTCAGAAAGAATATCGGGACTTGGCTGAGGCATGCCTCTGAGTTTCTACTTTGAATGATGGAAATTTGCTATTCTCAAAGATAGACTTTCACCCGGTCCCTACTTTCTAAGAAGAGCTGTCCTCAGCTCGACTACTCTTCGTCAGAGGCCCTGTCTCGGCTGTTGCCTCTTATTGACTGTGTGCCATTACTTACCTCAGCTGTCCAGCCGGACTGTTTGTCCTGCCCACTGACGCTCTGCCTCTAATGCTACTCGTCTTGCTGCTCTACTTGAAGGCTCTCACCTTGGACGTGCTGGTTCGGCGAAGTCGATTTCCAAAACAAGATTCGAAATTCGAAGAAGAAGAAGAAGGCCTGGCTTTCGCTACCTCTGTTACCGCTAGAAGTAAGGTACGTCCATTATGAATCCGAGTACTAGGCCGATACGGCATGCCTTGGTTGTGGAATGATGTGTGCTGTTGGAAGTGCAATTCAGGATGTTGCAAAATGTAACAACAAAAGGTGTTCAGTTCACACTGGCATCTGTCTTGAAAAAGTCGTCATCGGATTTCTATCCAGCAGGAGGAAGCTCTCTATTTCGATCAAAAACCCATCCCATGCTTGGTCAGTCTACCCGATAGGAAAAGCTATCCTTCGTTCTTTTACGTCGATTGGCTTAACCCGATTCTCTTTCTATTGGAAATGGAATTGAAGTGAAGGCCCAAGACTTCCACTTCTTCTCTATCTTCCTTAAATTACAATTGAATCCTGATTTGTGGTTGGCGAAAAGAGAAAGGCAGACAATTCTGCAAAAGGAAAAAAGCAGGATATTCCAGGAGGGCTTATTCGGTATAGGCTTACTTAGCCTATTGAGGGCGGATTTTTCTATTAATGCTTGGGACAGAACTGATGTATGAGCGACCCTATTTCAAAAGGACGAAGCAACTTCATTTTATTTTCATTTCATTTCCATTGCCTTTTCCGGTGGATTGCTGAACTAGTGGGGACGGTCCCTCCCCTACACGTAAGACTGAAGAACTCAACTTGGTCTAAGCTAAGCAAGCTGCTAGTCTATCCATAGCCTACCAAATCTCATGATGGTTAAGAGAAGTAGGTTCTTTGGCTCTCTTCTTTTTGAATTATTGATTGGATCAAAGAGGGGTAGCTACACTATAGGAATGATTCAAAGGTAGGAAGAGTTTAGGCTGTTAGCGTGATGAAGAGGAATGCGGCTAATCCCTCCACGGTACTCTGCTCTGCTGAACATGGTAAAAGGGCTTCATTCAGTCAACGAGAGGTTTCGAAGTAACTCGACTGTATGACCTTTCGGCCACGACCTAGAGGGGTGAAGAGGTGCTGTTGAGCCCGACCATCCATTACATCATATACAATATATCTTACTGCTTTAGCAGCTTTCTTTCTTGCAATCGAGCAGCCTTTCTGACTTCCGGCACACTTGCTATACTTCCAAAAGCGGGGGTTTTTTTGCCTCAAGTCTCAGTCTTCTTCAATGGCAGGAATGGCTGGATTGAAGAGCACACAGCTAGTCGACTGTAAGGAATTGAGTGAGCCGAGCATAGCGAGGAGGAGATAGATTTAAACATTTTAACAGTCGGGCTGGGTTAAGAACCATCAATTGCACTTGCTGCGAGTCAGCCCTATTTGATAAAAGGAAAGACTTACTAAATCTCCAACGGCCACACTAGATACTGGTTTTCATAGACAGAGCTACTCCAAGCCCAATACCAAATATGAATCATATTTGATGAACCATGAAGTTGTTTCTTTCTACTCAGTACCATCTTGCCTACCTCTAGATTCTAGAAGTAGTGAGACCGTAACACATTACCTCGTAGATTAGATTGATTGAGGATACTTTCTCATGTCACATATACCGTTTGCATGTAATGACTGATACAATTGAAATAAGATCCCAAATCAACGCTTTCTTTGTCATGGGTTCTCTTCAAAAACTCCCATTCTTGTTGCTAGTTCGGTTCTATTCATCTTTCCGGGTCACTACGTTCTCATAAGCTTCGGGTCTGTCTGTTAGTGGTGATTGGTCATTAAGGTTCCTTTTGGCTTGCTTTTCCTGCTATCCCGCTACGCTTTCTTGTCTCTTTCCCGCAAACTGATTGACCGAGTTTGAAAGAAGGACCTCTTGGTGGTTTAGTTTTAGTAAGGTCATTAGGAGATTAGGACTAAGGGCATTCTCTTGAAGATTCTTGTTCTCTTAAGCGAGTGAAGGCGATATGATATAGCCAGGCCAGGAAAGGAAGAAGGTAAGGCTGATTCGAGACTAAGAACAGCGGCACCGGTTACGATCACAGTAAGAGTTCAACTAATCTTATTTATATACACGATTTCTTGCATTCAGTTGAATGTGCGAATTCCCTCTCATCTCATCTGTCGATTCAAAAGGAATTTCTCGAGATGAATCCCGGCTTGAAGTCAAGTGCAAGAGTTGAAGCAGGTGGCATTCCCATTCCCCTATTTGAAAGAGGCCTTTTCGCGCCCTTTTCTTTCAATTGTGCACAAGCTAAAGCTTCCCTTGCTTCAGGAAATTCATTAACAGCTTATTCTGATTTAATTGTTCTTCCTCCAACAACGGATATTCCAACAAGACCAAGAGCAGCGGATTCTATAACACCGGATTTGCGGCATCAGCTCTCTTCCTGAGACACCTTCCTCCAGGATAAGTCAACCTTGCCTTAGGTCAATCCCTTTTTGAAGAACCTCTTCTGATTAACTTCCTCCAGGTTTAGAAAGACCCAGGGGGAGTTCTTCTTAAATTAAATTAATTAATTTCTCGATGGGAACCTCTTAATAGAGTGGAAAACCAAGCCAAGATTCATCGCCCGAAAGCACAGCACACTTTCTAGGAGTGGAGGAATCGGGTTGAAGTCAAAGCATGATCTACAATTGGACTTGTCCACATCGGTTCTATGTGAATTTAAGCCAATTCTTTCTTACCACAGGAGAAAGTACTTTACTTAAAAAAGTGAATTTCGTCTCATTGGGCTCTATATCTAGGATAAGCATTCGATTGTTCTAGCAGAACTAAATCCCACAAGGCGCCTCTTTCTCTGCTTTTAAATACTGTAAATCCCCTTTCATTATAGAGAATAAGAAGAGTAGCTGTACTCTACTCTTAGAGCCGACTATGACTTCTTCGTCTTCTCTTTATCCTTTATCTAAGAAGGGGTTTAGAGGCTTTTCTATAGCTTTCTAAGCCCTTTCTCTTAGCCAGGGGAAATCCTAGTCTAGAGGAGAGTTTTCTATAAGAATGTGGAAAGAGGAGGAATTTCCTTAATAGGTTACCCGATCCCTAACTAAAAAAGTGGGGGTCGAAGAAAATAGATAAAAGATTTCGAGGAAGGGTCTTTGCCAGGAGGCCAGAGATTCTTGAATTTACATAGCATAAATACGGACATTCTGCTTCAAGTTGCCATTGAATTGCTTTCCGTTCCCTTTCTGAGTCAGAGGATGAACAAGAGTTCGCGCTGACACTTCATGAAACAGAGACTGCTATAACTTACTCAGTCTCTGATACAGCTCCTGTTGTGGAAAAAGAGGTCTGAGTCAACTAATCCACCAAGCTCCAAAACCAGTAAGGACAGGACGGAAAGGAGAAAAGAACAGCTATCACTTCATAAACTCAGGTTTACCAATGCCCTCCCCTCCCATAGTGATAGGGACTTCGGCAACCCTTTCATCAAGAGCTGGAGGGTCCGTACCCATTAATTGGTGTTTGGAGACATAGATCCTTGTTCCCCCTATCGACTGATTCTAAGGTTCGGAAAAGGACGCTTTTGACATCAACTTTTGGAGTTCCGAGCAGGGATTGCGTAAATCAATGAAGTCAAGAAGTCACAGTCCGGGTCCAGGTGGGAAACTCATACCAGTACTTGGAAAACTCTAACGCCTCAAGAGAAGCTCTTTCTTCTTTTTACTTAGGAGCACCCTTTTGCTAAGCTGGGAAAACCAGTTGATACTGGCACACCAGAAAAAGAGTAACTCCTCAAGGTAGGTAAGCGACTGGAAGAGTATTTTGAAGGCTTTCAGCAGAAGGTCTGCTAAACAAGTATGTATGACCATCAGAATCAATGTCCGACTTGGCTTTTGAGCCTTCCTTTAATGTGGCACTGAACCAGAGACCTTCTCCCATTGTCCCATTGGTAAACCCCCTTCCTCGGAAGTGAAAAGCGAAAGAAAAGCCTTTATTAGATTAGTCTTTCCATGTGCTCTTGACGCGATGTCTCCTATGTGATCGAAACGTAAGGTGAGTCAACTAGATCAGGGTATCGAGCTGGGGAAGACGAAACTCGTGCATGTGAAAAGAAAGGGTGGATTCCCTCTCGTAACTCAATAGGTGATTTGCAGCTACACCGGGAGAAGAGTGGGCATCTTTTTTTCTATTATTTTATCTTTGACTTCGGATTGAGACTTGAAGCTTTAGCCGGAAGGAAGACAAGACCAGGAACCCAAACCCACTGTTTTGTGCCACGCGGTTGAGCTTTCCCCTTTCCCATTGTGACTTCCATTCTTGTTTTCTAATAGAGGGAAAGCCACTCTCCTTTATTGGAGGGTATGCCTTTACTTGTCGTTAGGAGAAGTAGCTTCTAAGGTATCATCTTGTAGTTCTAGGATTGGTTTCTGTCCTGCCTAGTAAGACTGGTAAGGATCGTCTAGTTCTTCGAGATTATCTTTTGAAGAGGCATTTGTTCTTGGACGATGAACAAAACTTTGATAGACCAGAGGTGCAATGTAAGCAAAGCACCGCGAAGTGTGATCTCGTACTAAACGAAAGGACTTGACGCCTTGAACACGCTTTCTATAAACAAAAAGCAAGAGGCGAGTCCGATTGCTTCGTAAGTGAATAGGGGTGAGTTTAGCTAATGAATTGGTCTTTTGAGTGGTGGTATAAATGGGGGTCTGTAGGCCCCATTGCCTTGTTGTTGTGTAGTTTTTTTTTCGAGTGTTGGAGCTGGAGCTTGGGATTTCCTTAAGCGAGTTCAAGGAAGTGACGTGAAGGTAGCCTTAGGTAAGGGGAGCTGACGAGATAAAAAGGTCTCCACGTCTTTTGGTAGTGGGGGACAGAAGGCGGACTTAATTGACTTTTTTTTGCCCTTCTCAACTCCGCGGTTTTCAGTTTATTGTGGTCGAGTATAATTATATTATATAGAAATGCTGGTTTTTTCCTACCCTCTCTGGAAAAAGTCTTCCCTCCCTTGCTGCATTAGTAAGATACTGAAAGCCGCAGCTAATGTAATGCTATATATAGTCGGGCTTTTTCTTTCGTATCGAGAAAGCCGTTTCAGAAAAGAAAGCGGAGCTGCTATGGACGTCCTGAGAAATTTAGATATAGAAAATGTGCAGTGACGGAAGTTTTCATCTTTCTTGTTTAGTTTCTAGGTAGCCAGTCTTTACTTAACTCGGCCCAAGAAATGCCCAAAAACGAGCAGTAAACTCCGTCCGTTCCGTGGGCCCGCTCCAAAATATTCCGAAAGAGGGGATTCGTGACTTCTATGCTCTCAAAACCCCCAAACCTAACTTACGCTCAGTTTGTTTTTGCATTTTTGAGTTTTGAGTTGCGATTAAAGAGTTAAAACTCTTATGATTGCCCAATGGATTCGAATGTTTTTTTTGTCGGTCAACGTTCAAATAAGAATAATGGAATAAATTTCAACCGGAATCAACAAGTCGGGGATTTACTCCCTCGGGCCAGACCGGTGTCAATTCTAATTCTCAGCAAAATCTGCAAAGTCAACAGAACTATCAAGTTCCACATCAACAACCTCAGCATCGTCCTCCACAGCCTGAACCACAGCAAGTGTTACGTAATACGTCTCGGGACTAAGGTTCTGGTAACCGATTTGCTGACACTGTGTGTCAGATCTGTGGTCCTTTTGGGCATACTGCCCTGTATTATTGGAACCGGTTTGATTACTCTTATCAGTCCCAAGATATCCCTCAAGCATTGGCGGCTATCTCTCTCTCTGATTCGCAGGATCCCAACTGGTATACCGATACTGGTGCGTCTGCTCATATGACCGCTGACGCAGGTAATCTCAAAAGTCTTACTCCTTACTTTGGATTCAATAAGATATATGTTGGTGATGCTTCTTTGACTCCAAGTTCAGGAAATTATGAATTAAAGGATGTTTTGTTTGTTCCTGATATAAACCTAATATCTTTTAGTAAACTTATTGAGAAAAATTCTTGCATCTTTGAGTTCTCATTGGATAAATTCTTGATCAAGGATCCGGAGGACAGGATGGATTCTGGCAATCGGGAGTAGGATGGGCGGTTTGTATGCCCTAGACAAAGGTGAATAAGCGCTAGTTGCGTTGAAGTTCGGAAAGGCATCAGAAGGAGTTTGGCGCCAAAGACTTGCAATTTAAATCTAAGGATGTTATTGACATAGATAGTAGGAATAAAAAGCCCTCTCTGTTTGTACTAGTTGTCAGATGGGCCGTAGTTGTCGTTTACCTTTTTCTTTTAATGATAAGAAATCTGATATACCGTTGTTTAAATAAAATGAATTCTTATCTTTCTTTGGGGGCCTGCCCCGGTTTCTTCTAATCAAAGGTTTAGAGATAGATTATTCAATTTTTTTTATTTTATGACTGTACTCGTTTTACCTGTATTTATCCGTTTCGGCGAAAATAAGATTTTCTCAATCAATTAGATAGATGTGGCCCCAGGACAAGAGCCCCGCCTGGGGAGCCTGAACTAAATAAATAGGGTGTTCGAAAGAAAACACCGACATATAGTTGAAATGGGTTTGACTTTGATGATAAATAGTGGAGTACCAAAGCATCTATGGGTTGAAGCATTCACTACTGCAGTGTATTTAATCAACAGATTTCCATTTTTTGTTATCAACATGAAATCTCCCTTTTCTTCTCTTTATGGTCGTGAGACTTTTCAGGGGGAGATCACTACCTTTTCTGATACATCTGACTGGTTTACTTTAAATCAATCTTCAGAGCACAGTTCCGATAGTACAGTTCAAGGTGCCGATAATTCATGTTCCAAAAGCATTCTATCTCTCTTTGCCGCCTCAAGCGAGCACTTTATGGCCTTAAATTAAACAAGCACCCTAAAGGGGCTATAGCTGTCCACTATAGGAGCTTTCTTCTAACAATCCCTTATTTGATATGTCACGAAATCATGAAGCGAGCTCGTTCTATTCAATATCTATATGGGGGAAAGAAGATCGAAGTTGAGTAGTGAAACTTCCTTTTCCAGAGTAGTCATAGGGGAATGCGACTCAGGAAAGTGAAATGTGATGCATCATACAGATTAGCCAAGAGAGGCTGGAAAAAGACGGGTGATCTAACCAACGTAGGGAAGCACTAGGCAGCAGGCGTCTATTATTTTATTATTTTGATGATATGAAGTTGCAGTCCTTCGTCCCCACACTCACTATCTATCAGACCGAGACTTCGAAAAAGAACTATTTTCGAATAGCTGTCTCGAATTCAAGTTTCTTTTTGTTTTATTCCTTCCTCGAAGTGAGGGCGTCTTTTCGACCTACCTGAGTTGATTTATATTATATCAACTTACCTAACGCGTCTTCTGTGCGGGCGTGTCCTATTGACGGTCTGTGGTAGTCAGCGATGCAAATGATCTGGTGAGTCAAAATAGAATATTGTGTAATGAATCTGCCGGTGGACAAAAGGATCGTGTCTTATAAAATTGCGTATATGCTTTAATTTTCCGGCTGCTGGTCTGCTTTAGTTTGAGTTTCGCCTTCCTTTTTTTTTTGCATTACTCCCACGAGGTGTTGAGGGGTGGAGGGCCTTTGGGGATGCATTATAGCACAGGCCGTGACTACGTTTTTCCGTTGATTGATGCTGCGTATCGCGCGTTTCTTATATTTCTTTATTTATTAATTAATATAAAGCAATGGAGGAAATCGCCAATCAAAGAAATCCTCTCTTTTCTCAAAGTCAAAGTCCTTAGTCTACTATACTTTTCTAAAGGGAATGCTGCCGATACTTGAAAGACTCATCCTCTGGCAAAAGCTTGACTTTATTACTTCAATCGCTTAACCCGGAAGGTATCATTCCAGTTTGACTTCTATACCTAATCGATAGTTCTTCTTGCTTCAGTTCCCTATGAGATTGATTGAACAGAACTTTTTGCTACATAGAAATGCCCTACAAGACAAAGTAATGGGAAATGTTAATGCGAATGGACAGGGGAGATATTTAACGGAACAAGCAAGAGCTTACTTGCTAAAGGAATGTTTACCGAAGGGCATAGCCCTATATATGTATACTACTGCCAGCCTTTCACTCCTCAAGTCAGGAACCAAACTACGGATGAGCGCTATTTATCATTTTCAAGAAATTCTCCAGCGCGAGGCTCCTATTTACTTTACTCCCCGAGGCTTAGCGCAGGCGAATCCCAAGCAAGTATTAGTTTTGACTATCTATAGCAGCAAAGAGTTCACATCTGGTCAGTCTTTTTGAAAACTTTGACTGTTAGGAGGATATTGGGATCCCTCCACTCTGTATTTTTCTCTTTCATCTTTAATCCCATGACATTAAAGACTACATTATTCATGAGACAGTCTTAGTGATTGAATCTTTACTCGCCCTTTGGGCATTCACCCTAGTAGCTTTGGTCGGACCACCTTCAGCAGGTTTTGATTTGCCTTTTCTTTTGCCCTTCTGTCCTCCCCCTTGATTCATAGATAGAGCTTTTCTCTTTCCACTCCTCATTTTCTTTCACCAAAACTGCCCTCCTCACACTTATTGAATGAACTTTTTCTATGAAATATCTCTTTATGAAAATTTGCCTATGCATCAACTAAACTACCCTGGAAGAATCCTTAGTCAATGTACCATAAGGTTTTTCCTTTCCAATCTGGTTCATGGGCTAGGTTCCCTCAGCTCCTTGCAGTAATTCTTCACCGAATTCGTCCACTTCATGAGTGTCTTCCTCTGTCTGCAGAGAAGCAAATCGATTAGAAGCTGAAGGACAGCCTATAGTTTCCAACGAAGACTGGACTGCAGTATCTTGATCTGGGTCATTCCTGTCAGTGGTTTTTATTGACTTCTTGCCGCTGCTAGAACGATTGAGTTCTTCTAATGTTTGGCTTTCTTCACCCCTAACATCAGTGCAGATTCTGGTGTCCCCATGGCCTTTTTTTTGGTTTTTGTTGCAAGATAACCCTAGAGAGGGCAGGGGGCTAACGTCCTTTTATCTGTCTATCGGTTCAGTGGTTGGTTAGCTCTCTGGCTCCTGAATTGAGGAGTATCCGAGTTCAGGAGTGACTAGCGAAGTAGAATAGCATATAGTATAAGTAGAATAAAGGAATGAAAGCCGGGGTCGGCGAAAAAGAATAAGTGGATCAATTTTTCAGATACTAACTATGTCTTTTCTCATCTGCCGTCCTTTGGGCTGTCTATCGTCAACCCCTTGACTGGTAATACACAACCTAAAAGAAAAGGGGGATTTAGTCCTAAAATCCACTCCAGGGCTAGACTCCATCCTATCTTTATCCCCTGCCTTCCATTTATAAACCAAATACCGGCAGGCATAAAAAAAATCTAATGTTTTTTGTCTCATACCCCCCCTTCCTTAAACGACCTGTTCAACGCGCGCTACGGACTGCTATTGTCCCCTTGTCACGGAGATTTTTTTTAGGGCTAGAGCAGAGCTTCTCACTTATTCAACCGAGCATCTTTGGGCTGGAGATTGCTGTTCAGCTGTTCCCCGGTTTTGAAGCTCGCTAGCTGCCGTGTGAACCTCTTCTGGGCAACTGTTAAAGCTCCTGGTCTCGAAACGGCCGGCTTTGGTTCAGCTCTCGGGGCCACCTCACACACTAAAAAAATCGTAAGCTTCCTTCCCCACCCCCTTCGCGCAACTTCTCGCGTAAGTAAGGGCTTCGCTCGAATGTCGCGTTCCCAGGGCCTTCTTCAATAGGTATGATCCCATCCTTCCAAAAGAAGAGAGCTAGGCAGGTTATAGGCCAGCTTTAGAATGAGAATCTTCGACAGAGATCGTTCCTTCAGTTTAGCAATCAATTAGATCCCGACTGACTTAGCTTGAAGCATGGCTTGCCGTTTTGGGGCTCGATGCTACTCTTGGGAACATTGATACATCGACTTTCAAGCATCTCGTAGTTGAGCGGTACTGCCATCAACAGTTCCAACATGGACAAGGACTGCTGAACATGGATAGAACGAGAGTTGAACTCCTATCTCTCTCTTTTCCTGTTAGTTAGGAAAGAAAGACAGAAACAAACCTATCTTCATAGACCATAAAGCATATCTTTTGACACCAATTACTGGAACATGGATCCCTTTCGATACACGATGCTGCCTTCCATTCTTTGTTCGTTCTTTTGGGATCTTATTTGATCAGGAATGGGACTGAGAGAGCTAGCCCTGATTCCATCTTCATTGACCGAGTAGCTGGACAAAGAACAAAGGAACGGGACCAATCTCACCAATGGGGAGAAGACTTGCTGTCATCCCAGAAAGTAATCAAGGGGCGGAACAGAGCATTCAAGATCGAAAGAAGTTTATGATCGCTTACCATGACGTGAGAGGCTATCGACACCATTAAAAGATAGATTTATGGGAAGATCGAAACTTCCATAGCCTGAACTTTTCAAGTCTGATCCTCTTGAATACAGTCCATCGCCCCTAATCTAATAAGGTAAGGCGGAATAAGCACTTTCGGAACCTAGCAAAAAGAGTTGTAAGGAGGTCGAATAGCCTGTCTTCAAGAATGCTGTTCGCTACCCTCCCATTCATCAACATATAGGCTTACCGGGGCAGATGCTTCTCACATTCATCACGCGTCCATCGGGGTCTGTAACTCGGTTTTCGCGTCTATAGAGGTGCCCTTATGTTATTGTCTTTCGATCATTCGGTTTAGTTCTTCATCGAACCTATGATTTCAGGGATCGCTCCACTCCTTGTGCAAACGCTCTTTGCGGGTCTCCTTCGTTCTTGTGATGGCACCGAAAGGTCTTGTGGTAGAGCTACATAGAGGGCTGTGTGTCGGGCGATAGAGTCAAACTCGGCCTACTACGGAAAATTTCCTCATTTCGCACACCGTCTGGGTAAATGGATCTTTGGCTACGGTTCATTCTAAACGGTTTGGAACCCTCTGGTCAAGGCAACCATAGCCAAAGAAAGAAAACCAAAAGAGCCGGTTCCGACCTTGAGGTCTATTCTCGTCTTTCCCCTTATGTACTGCCAAGCGGGATACAAGGAAGCGCCTGACTTTGAACATAAATAATATCTATCACTCTTAACCTTCCGACCGATCGATGGTCATGAACCTTTTAATATTATTACGGAAAAAAAAAGAGTTGGCACCTGAGAGAACTCAGTACGGGGATTGGTTGTTCGGTGGTTATGTATGGGATGCCCGGGCATTGATTGAGAAGGACGCTGCTTTCTGAGGCGCATCAGTTCTATTAGCCACTGCTCTCATAACAGACACAGACTCGGCGGCTCCATCCCTTTCGCGAAAGAGTTCGGTTACCAGCGCTTCCCTTATATCTCCGATCGAGCAGCAGATCAATCAATCTTTCGTTCCTTCCCTCTTGTGTGTGAGCTTGACCGGTGCTCTTCACCATATGTGAAGAAGTCAGGGTTACCTGCTTCTGTGGTTTCACCCTTTTGGGTGTAATAGCTTCAAAGTTAGATAGTTTACGAAGTCCCCTCATCAGACAGGTCCGCTTCCTAAGCCTTTTGTAGCGCGTGTCCCAAGGTACGCTCGGTTCCGGTAGAGCCTGGAGCGACCTGAAGATACGGGTCACCTTTCCCAAGGAAGGCACTGTGGGAATTTGGAGCGAATCGAGCTTGGTTTGGTCGCCCTAAGCCGAAGCTTCTTATTTATTGATCTTGCCCAGCGTTAGGGAGGGGTTTTCCCTCTCCTCATCAAAAACGACTTCGTCATAGGTTTTCCCCCTTCCTTTCGCGCAACCTGATCTAAATTTCGTCGTAAATAAGGAGACCTTCGCTAAGCATGTCAACGCCCGTACGGGAGCGGATTGCCGATGGATGGAGGCGGCTGCATCTAAGAGTTTAGTTCCAGGAGACTGAACAACATGGCCTGAAGCAGGATAGACTCATTGAGGGAGTGAGCTCCCGTGCTCCTAATGTAGAGCTAGAACTACTGCTACCGTGGAATCCGCGATCACACATGAGTACCTCGCCTTCCAAAAAAAGCGGCTGCTAATTATAGCACTAATGCTAATGGGGACCATCGATCAAGAAGGACTTCGGAGACTGCAATCGAATTGAGAAAAAAAAAGAGAAAGAAAATATAGGGCCAACTCTTCTAGTTGTGCCCCTTATTACGCTACTCAACCAGCTGATAAAAGGTCGAATCCAGCAGGGCTGCAGGCACGAAATGACGATAAAATCCGTTAAAGGAAGCCTAATCAAAGCAGGCAAACAAGAAGATCTGACTGAGTTGATGATGGACCGGATCTCGAAAGGCGAGAGGCTTTCATAAAGATGTATTAGAAAGGGAGGGTCGAGAGAGGCTTATTGCACGATCCACCCAACCCAGCTAAGCTAATAAATGCTGCATAAGAGAGTGGGAGGCCGGCCCCCGCCCATCTGGAGGTGCACACCCATTTAGGAACATATGCAAAGGGGTAAAGAGAGAAGTCAATGGAGAACTACCAAATCCAATGACTTTGATTTCTTTGTACCATTCTGTCATCGATCACTGCTGGGTCGGTTGGTGAGTCACCCAAAAAAAAAGCATCGAGAAAGGTCAAGCATATATGTTTTATGAAATGATCAGCGCTTTCATTTATGCTATGCCCTGCATCGTGTTCCTGTGTGTTTATTGAGCTTTCTTCACTTCAGCGCCATGCGCTTTGCTCCGCTTTATAGAAGAGAGAGACCCTTTGAGAGTGAAAAGCAAGGGCAAGCAATAGAAAGGATAGTCCCTCGCGCGTTCGCGCGAACTACAACTACTAGAAAATGGTGAGATCATTAGTGAAAGAAGGACCAACGACGATCCTATCCTAAAGGAGAAGGAGGAGTAGGAGGAGTAAGTTTTCTTTGAAGATCTAGGAATAAATCGGACAATTATGCCATTCGGAAGAAGTATTCTACAGAAGAAAAGCCTGTTACGAGTAAGTGGAGAAGAAAGATCTACAGAGATTCTTATCTCATTCCATTCCAGTGGCTCAACCAGTAACCAATGGCGAAAACTAAAAAATCCATGGTTTCCCGGTAGAACCCTATTTCGCCCAAGTTGTTTCGGAACCGGAAAAAAGAAGCGGTTTTTCGCACAGCTTGCTCATAGTGCAGGTCCCACTTGTATATTGTATTTGGCCGAAGAAGCATCAGACAGGTTGGAGTTCTTACCTTCTTGGGACTCCATGGACCAAGATCTGCTTTTATTATATGGTCAATACCGATCTACTTTAGTAGATCATATGGATGTAGAAAAAGCTTATTATAATTTGGATGAATTGGAAACATCTCTTTTCCATTTCTATTTACCCAGTTCATATCTTTCTTTCGTGTGTTCCCGGGAGGAATTCGATCTCTTCAATCTCGGAATACCACCTAAATAACTGCGGCCAGAGAGTCAAATAGGTCGGGAAGAAAGAGTCTGAGGTCGGGTTGGACGACATACATCTTGGTTGGTCCCACCATCACTAGAGATTGGACATATATATAATCTTTCTTCTCGGCGTAACGAAAGAACTAGATGAGGAGAGGCCTCAGGTTTCAAATCCCTACCCTACGCCTTACGAGGGCGCCCTAGCCAGATTCAATCCTAAGCCCAAGGGTCAATCAAGCCTTTGAAACTAGTTCAAATAGTCGTCACAATCTTCGTTCCTGCTTTCAACGAGACTTTCTTTCTTAGCTGCATCAGCTTGTCAAACTCTCTCTCCTTCACCAGGAAAGGGAGAGCGGACAAAGTACCAGACGATTTGGGAATGATTTTGGGTAAGAAGAGCGTACGATAAGAGTAAGCAGACGATGTCGATAGAAGACGATTTCGAGCATAAAGAGAGAAAAGAAGAAAAAGGAACTCTTTAGCAAGAATCTAGGTTTAGCAAGATAGCTGCCAGAAAGACTGAGCTTAGGTGCATAGCGCTTAAATAAGTGGTTGAAGAGCAGCTTTCCGTCCCGACAATGACTACTTACTTTCCATTTGGGGGATTTCACTAAACTTCTTGACTTCCCAGCTTCACGCTCTACTTTAGACTCTTTCCCGAAGAGAGCTCCAACCAATAGATGAGATTAGAGACGCTAACATAACAGGGGCAGGAGACATATCTTTAAGAACCAAGAACGGGATATTCGCATTAGCAGAAGGAGGAGAGCGAAGAGATGAGCACTTTGAAAGCAGCTTTCCTTAACGAAGTCATCTATGTGACCAATGCACGCTTCAAAGAAAGCAAAGAGGGATGCTCGCTAGCAGCTCAAGGGGATTGAAGACCAAGGCAGGGCTCTTGTTGACAAAGAAGGTCTAAAAAGGAAAATTCACGCATTTGAAGGTAACCACCCTATTAGTATTAGTATAGTAGAAAGACTTATCGGACCTGTGAAAGTCTCGTTTTTGACTAAATTAAGAAAGACGGGCTTTGCTGCGACGAGGATGCCTTTTTTAATCAGCCAACGTCAAGACCTGCAACAGAGTCCTACCGAGAGCACCCAACTTGTTTGTTGACACGTGAGGGGAAATAGGAGTCTGAGGTGGCAGGAAGTAAGAAGTTAGGAAGATTGAAAGCTAGCAAGTGAGAGAGCTTTTTCTAGTCGCAATCCCAGTCCCGGGATCAGTCCCCAGTTAATATGATATGGATAGTAGTCATTTCTGTTCCTTGATCTTACAAGGGGAAGGGGGTGACCCGGAAAAGATATTTCTTTCCTTGGAGTGCCAGGAGGCTAGGGAAGACGATCCAGCCGAGGCAATGTTCGTCTCATAAGCCCCTAAAGTTTCCGCAAGCAAAAAGGCATATTTCAATGTAAAGTTTTATGCATGCGCAAGAGAAGTCGAAGGCCTTAGTCTGTGCCAGTCCCCTCCTCATAAGTTTATATGAAGAGTATACTTTTCTTACCAGTGTTCCAAGTCATACTTTGACGAAAGCATTCCTCTGCTGTCCCCTTGTTTGAGGAGTTCATAGTTTCATCCAGTTCCTTACGAGTGTTCCCCTCCAGCCAGTCTGAAGTCAACAGTATCTTATCACATCAAAAGCCATCAGGGAAGGGAAATCCTAGACTCAGACGAGGAACTCACACTCGCTGGTGAAGTAGTCCTCAAA